TTCGATTTGAATCGATGGAATCGACCATTTCGCCACATAAAAAATAATCAAATTGAGGGGGGTGTCAGAAAGGAAATGTCACAATATTTTTTTGACATATGCCAAAGTGATGGAAAAGAAAGAATCTCTTTTACATATCCTCCTAGTTTATCCATTTTTTTGGAAATGATAAAAAGAAGGATATCCCCGCATACACTCGAAAAATCTTCATCTAATGAACTCGACAACCCTTGGGTTTATACCAACAAACAAAAAGTGAAAAATTTCAACAACGAGTTTATAAATCGAATTGAAGCTCTAGACAAAAGAAAAAAATATATTTTGTTGGATATACTCGAAACAAGGACTCGATTGTGTAATGAAGATTCTAAAAAAGAATACTTATACTTATCCCAAGGGTATGATCCTTTCTTGAGCGGAGCGTTGAGGAGAACCATATACAACTCACCATCAATCTTCATAGAGAAATTTGGGAAAAATCGGATTTATGGTCTCCTTCTTCCGGATACTGATTACCACGAATTTGAACAGAAAATAAATGGATTTGAACCAACAGAAATTGGATCAGAAGAAGAAGAAATGAGTAAAAAAGTCCCTGTATGGTCATACAAATTAATCACCGAGATAGAACAAGAATCAGACGACTATCCGGAAGAGGCACCAGACGATCATGAAATTCGTACAAGAAAAGCCAAACGTATAGTCATTTTTACTGCTAACAAGCAGGATACTGATCCTAGTATTGTGAACGAGACCGGTGAACAAGAGGAAGTGGCTTTGATGCGTTATTCACAACAATCAGACTTTCGGCGAAGTCTAATCAAAGGTTCTATGCGGGTTCAACGGCGTAAAATGGGTATTTGGCTATTCTATCAACCACATGCACATTCCCCTCTTTTTTTGGACAAAATCCGAAAATTCCCTTTTTTTGATTTTGATGATATCTCCGGGGTGATTAACCGAATTTTTAGAAATTGGGTGCGGAAAGAGGAAGCAGTCAAAATTGTCGAGGATACAGACCTGCAAACAAAAATAGAAGAAAAAGAAGAGGCTAAGATGAGAAGGGAGGAAGCGCGAATAGAGATAGCAGAGGCCTGGGATAACCTGCCATGTGGGCAGCCAATAAGATGTTTGCTGTTATTAATTCACTCTTTTTCTAGAAAATATATTCTATTCCCTTCATTCATAATTGCGAAAAATCTTGGACGTATGTTGCTATTGCAACGTTCTGAATGGTACGAGGATTTCCAGGAATTGAACCAAGAGATACATATTAAATGTACTTATAACGGTGTTCCATTATCCGAAACAGAATTTCCGAAAAATTGGTTCTGGGACGGTATTCAGATAAAAATCTTATTTCCTTTCCGTTTGAAACCTTGGCACAAATCGAACCTAGGATCCTCTGAGAAAGATCTAATGCAAAACAACAACGAACAAGAGGATTTTAGTTTTTTAACAGTTTGGGGAAAGGAAGCTCGACGTCCTTTTGGTTCGCCCCGAAAACAACCTTCCTTTTTTAAACCCCTTTTAAAGGAACTCGAAAAAAAAATTCGAAAATTACAGAAGGACTCTTTTCAAGCTAGAATGGTTTTCAAAGGAAAAACAAAATTATTTCAACAAGCTTCATATGAATCGAGTGAAATTAAAGAAGAAAAAGATTCCATAATCAGCAATCAGATAATTCACGAATCATTTAATCAAATTACATCTCCGAGTTGGAAAAATTCTTCAGTGACAGAAAATAAAATGAAGGATCTCACTGATAGAACAAGTACAATTCGAAATCAAGTAGAAAGAATCACAAATGCTAAAAGATTCGAAAAACGGCAAATATTAAAAAGAAGGACTGCTGGATTAATCGGTAAATTACCTCTGTTTTTCAAATCTTTCATTCAAAGAATATACACAGATATCTTTTTATCTATCATGAATATTCCCAGAATGAATACAGAACTTTCTCTTGAATCAACAAAAAAAAAATGCATTTCTAACGATGAGGAAGAAAAAATGAAGAATGAGGAAGAAAAAATGAAGAATGAGGAAGAAAAAATGAAGAATGAGGAAGAAAAAATGAATAAAAAAAAGAAAAATCCAATTATTTCTACTATCAAAAAGGCACTTGATTCTATTCTAAATAGTAATATAATTTCACATCTTTTTTATGAATTATCCTGCGTGTCACAAGCATATGTATTTTACAAATTATCACATCAACTTAGTAACTCCTATAAATCTGTTCTTCAACATCAAGGAAGCCCCTTTTTTCTTAAGCCCGAAATAAAGGCTCCTTTTGAAACACAAAGAATGGGTCATTCGAGTTATGAAATGAATCACTGGAAAGGCTGCTTAAGAGGGTTAAGAGGACATTATCAATACGATTTATCTCAGATCAGATGGTCTAGATTAATACCAGAAAAATGGCGAAATACAGTTCATCAGCGTCGTATAGCTAAAAATGAAAATTTTAGCAAATGTCAAGACCAATTAATTCATTTCAAAAAAGAAAAACAATTTGAAGTAGATTCATTATCTAATCAAAAAGAAAATTTTCAAAAATCCTATAGATATGATCTTTTATCCTATCAATTTCTTAATTATGAAAATCAAAGGGAATGCTGTTTTTATAGATCTCCGTTTCAAGGAAATAAAAATCAAGAGATTTCTTATAAAACGGCTAAAGAAACCCTTTTTGATATGCAGGTGAACGTCCCTATGAAGAATTATCTAGGAAAGGTCCATATTCCGGAAAAAATGGTCGATACAAGATATTTGGATTGGAGAATTCTCCATTTTGATCTTAGAAAAAAAGTCGATATTGAGGCCTGGAGCACGATCGATACCAATAGGAATCAAAGGAAAAGAGTTCTTATTAATGAATATGAAATAATTCATAAAAATGATCTTTTTTATGTTAATCCTAGGATTCCAGCTAAGATTCCAGAAATCAATCCACCAAATTCAAACGGATTTTTTGATTGGATGGGAATGAATGAAAAAATGCTAAAGCATCCCATATCGAATCAGGAACTTTGGTTCTTCCCAGAATTTGTGTTACTTTCTAATGCATATAAAACGAAACCTTGGTTTATAGCAAGAAAATTCCTTTTGAATAATAGTAGTAGTACTGAAAAGGAAAAGATCAATGAAGGAAGTTTTTGGATAGAAAAGTATCGAAATCAAGAAGAAAAAGAATCCACAAGCCGAGGAGATCTTAAATCCGTTCTCCCACAACAAAAAGATATTGAAGAAAATTATGCAAGATCAGACATGAAAAAAGGGAAAAAGAAAAGAAAAAAAAACATCGCAGAAGCAGAACTAGAGTTATTCCTGAAACGTTATTTTCTTTTTCAATTGAAATTCGGCGAGACTGTGACTCAAAGAATGCTCAATAATATCAGGATGTATTGTCTCCTGCTTAGACTGATAGATCCAAGAAAAATTATTCTAGCCTCGATTCAAAAGAGAGAAATGAGTTTGGATATCATGCTGCTTGGGAATTTGACAGAATTCACGGAAAGAGGAGCATTTACTGTAGAACCCATTCGTCTGTCTGGAACAGAAGATGGACAATTTATTATGTATCAAACCATAGGTAGTTCGTTGGTTCATAAGAGTAAGGACCAAACGAAATACCAAGAGAAAAGATATCTTTTTAAGAAACTTTTTGATAAAGCTATTTTCTTATATGACAGAATAAGTAGAAATAGAGACAAAAAGCATTTTGAAGAAGCTCTTTTAAGACTTGAAGAAGCTCTTTTAAGACATGACAGAAGAAATGGTAGAAATAGAGACAAAAATCATTTAGGTTTACTTATTCCTGAAAATATTTTCTCGTTTAGACGTCGTAAAGAATTCAGAATTCAAATTTCTTTGAATTCAAAGAATAGAAATGATGTAGATAGAAATCCAGTATTTTGGAACCGAAAGAACGTAAAAAACAGCAGACAAGTTTCACATGACAATAACCATCTTGTTAGAGAGAAAAAGAAATTCCAATTAAAGAAATTAAAGCACTTTCTTTGGCCTAATTATCGATTAGAAGATTTAGCTTGTATGAATCGTTATTGGTTTGATACCAATAATGGCAGTCGTTTCAGTATGTTAAGAATACATCTTTATCCACGATTGAAATAATACACTTTTTCTATCTATCCTATACCCTATATATAATATAGGGTATCTATCCTATACCCTATATATAATATAGGGTATCTGAAATAGGATAGATAGAAAATATAGGGTATCTGAAAGCACACAAATACACAGATCACATGTCTTGTCTCACATTTCATTCTAGTATCCAATACGAAATTGGATAATGTCTCAATTAGATCTCGAAATGAATCAACAGAACCTTTTTCATTTTAGGTCTAAATTCTTCGATGCGAAAATGTACCAATCCTTTTCTATTCCTATTTCAAATTTGAAAGTGGATTGATTGATTTGAATTCAGAAAATTAGCAGTTCATAAAGAAATTCGGATTAGATTATTGTATATACCACATTCAAATTAATGGCATTATTATTACTGATCGGTAAAATCCATATCTGTAAAAAGGGAAAGGAGAATTTTTTTATGGTCAAAAATTCATTCATTTCGGTTATTTCTCAAAAAGAAAACGAAGAAAACAGAGGGTCTGTTGAATTTCAAGTATTCAGTTTCACCACTAAGATAAAGAGACTTACTTCACATTTGGAATTGCACAAAAAAGACTTTTCATCTCAGAGAGGTTTGCGAAAAATTTTGGGAAAACGTCAACGACTGCTGGCCTATTTGTCAAAAAAAAATAGAGGACGCTATATTGAATTAATTGATAAGTTGGATATTCGAGAGATAGAGATAAAAACTCCTTAATTTGAAGCGTGATACCATTTGAGCTTAGTCGTTTACATTTTGATGAACTTCTTTTTACTTTCAGCAATGCATGGAAGAATGACTCGGGAAAAAACTTATGATTGCACCAATTACAAGAAAAGACTTCATGATAGTCAATATGGGCCCCCACCACCCATCAATGCATGGTGTTCTTCGACTGATTGTTACTCTCGATGGTGAAGATGTTATTGACTGTGAACCAATATTGGGTTATTTACATAGAGGGATGGAAAAAATTGCGGAAAATCGAACAATTATACAATATTTGCCTTATGTAACGCGTTGGGATTATTTAGCTACTATGTTCACAGAAGCAATAACCGTAAATGGACCCGAACAACTAGGAAATATTCAAGTACCTAAAAGGGCTAGTTATATCAGAGCTATTATGTTGGAGTTGAGTCGTATCGCTTCCCATTTGTTATGGCTTGGTCCTTTTATGGCAGATATTGGGGCACAAACCCCTTTCTTCTATATTTTTCGAGAACGAGAATTGATATATGACCTATTCGAAGCTGCTACCGGTATGCGCATGATGCATAATTATTTTCGTATCGGCGGAGTCGCTGCTGATCTACCTCATGGCTGGATAGATAAATGTTTGGATTTTTGTGATTATTTTTTAACCGGAGTTGCTGAATATCAAAAGCTTATTACACGTAATCCCATTTTTTTAGAACGAGTTGAAGGCGTGGGCATTATTGGCGCAGAAGAAGCACTAAATTGGGGTTTATCAGGGCCAATGCTACGAGCTTCTGGAATACAATGGGATCTTCGTAAAGTTGATCGTTATGAGTGTTATGACGAATTTGATTGGGAGATTCAATGGCAAAAAGAAGGGGATTCATTAGCTCGGTATTTAGTACGAATCAATGAAATGGCAGAATCCATAAAAATTATCCAACAGGCTCTGGAAGGAATTCCAGGGGGACCCTATGAGAATTTAGAAATCCGACACTTTGATAGAATAAAAGACCCTGAGTGGAATGATTTTGACTATAGATTTATTAGTAAAAAACCTTCTCCAACTTTTGAATTGTCCAAGCAAGAACTTTATGTAAGAGTCGAAGCACCAAAAGGAGAATTGGGAATTTTTCTGATAGGAGATCGGAGTGTTTTTCCTTGGAGATGGAAAATTCGACCACCGGGTTTTATCAACTTGCAAATTCTTCCTCAGTTAGTTAAAAGAATGAAATTGGCTGATATTATGACGATACTAGGTAGCATAGATATCATTATGGGAGAAGTTGATCGTTGAAATGATAATTGATACAACAGAAATCCAAGCTATCAATTCTTTTTCCAGATTCGAATCCTTAAAAGAAGGCTATGGGATCATATGGATGCTTGTGCCTATTTTCACTCTTGTATTAGGAATCACACTAGGTGTACTAGTAATTGTTTGGCTAGAAAGAGAAATATCGGCAGGGATACAACAACGTATTGGGCCCGAATACGCCGGGCCCTTGGGAATTCTTCAAGCTCTAGCAGATGGTACAAAACTACTTTTCAAAGAGAATCTTCTTCCATCTCGAGGAGATACTCGTTTATTCAGTATCGGTCCCTCGATAGCAGTCATATCCATTTTACTAAGTTATTCAGTAATTCCTTTTAGCTATCGCTTTATTCTAGCCGATCTTAGTATTGGTGTTTTTTTATGGATCTCCGTTTCAAGTCTTGCTCCCATTGGACTTCTTATGTCGGGATATGGATCAAATAATAAATATTCCTTTTTAGGTGGATTAAGGGCTGCTGCTCAATCAATTAGTTATGAAATACCATTAACTCTATGTATATTATCAATATCTCTACGTGCGATTCGCTGAGACATAAAATTTCCCCTATTTCTTTTCTTTCTAGCAAGTTTTCTTTCTAGCAAGAAAGTTAAATGAGTTCAATATTTACTATTTATTGTTTTTTTATTCATCATTGGGGTTGATGAACTAAACCGGATAGTTATTTGAGTGAAATAAAACGGCTTCCAAATTTGCTGTTAAAGGAATTTAATCTCATTTCCTATGTGCAAGAATTAAGTGAAAGTAAACATAAGCAGTCGAGACTGTTTACCCCAAGATTGGTTGGTTAGTCATCATGGCTTGAAGCGGGTTCAAAAGATCAACTTTATGGGGTTTTTACTATCTATTACCATAGATGGATTGCCCTACTGAGAGATTCCAAAAAATAAGTGGATGGTTAGGAAGACCAAGATACACAAAGGATTAGTAATGGAGATTCTGTAAATTATTCACCAGGATATTTATTTATAGAAAATGAATTCGAATTGGGGCTTTAAGTTGGTAGAAATGATTAAGAAGTATTCCCCGGGATTTCGATCCAGAGTATGTTCCTATCCACCGATTAAGTAAATAACTATCAAGAACGAAGAAATCTTTTACTTTGGGTAATGTCCCTTTTTCTGAGAAAGGAGAATAGGAACGAAATAAAATTGAAAGACTAGAATTGCAAAAAGAGATCTTTTTTTTATTCATAACTATTTCTATTTTATTTAGAAAAATACAATTCTTGTTATGTAATGCAATGTCTAATTCTTTTTCGTAATCGAAAATGATCGGTTGAAATATCTATGCGATATTCCTCTAAAAAGTCTTTTTTTTTTATTC